TTACGTGCATCATTAACCACTGGGATTGTAGAGCAGGCACTAATATTGCGGATTGATGCATTTCAGTTGAAAGACCCGAAGTGGCAAAGCCTTGGGTAAAAATAGCGCTTGGTGCGGTTATTGCGCTTAAATCATTTTTATGGTTCCCTATTTTAGGAACCATATGAATAATGGAGAAACTCCATGAAAGGAACATTAATGATTCATATAAATCACTTAACGGGAAATGTCTCGAATAAATCCAACGAGTAACTAATAATCCTGTTATACAGAAAAAAGTGGCTATCATGCCTTTTTCTGACGGATCACATAGTCCTACGATTTCATGGACTAATAAAGTCACCAAATAAATCGTAATGACAATTGAAATGATCGAAAAAGAGATGTGAGTGAATATATGTTCTAAAGTCGCAAATATCATAAAAAAAAATCATTAAAAAAAAGAGGGGTCCCTCAATTACGGAATGGAAATTCCGAATTAAATTCATTATAGGATCTAATGTGTCCTTTTTCGAGGATGCCGCCACTCGGACTCGAACCGAGATGCTCTAGCACTGCTTCCTAAGAGCAGCGTGTCTACCGATTTCACCATGGCGGCTTGATCGAAATAATAATAGCCCATATGATGTTCAATCGTCGAGATTGAAAGATTCAATGCAATATATTTTAGGAAACGTTAGAATCGATGAATAAAGACTCGTTCAAATGAATATTTGAACTTCAATAATCCTTAGTATACCGGGATGGTGTCATTTTTAACAACAGGCTTTCACGTAGTATAAGTTCTTCTGGAACAGTTGGAACTAGATGGTTATGTCCTCAGTTGAGGTCTAGAACTAAGAATTGTCCCTTTTTTTATATCATTTTTTGATGATTCATTTCTCATTTATCTGATTTCATGGATCGGAAATGAAAAAAGATTCATTTTTCACTGAACAAAAGAAAATAAATAGGATTTTTTATGTATCACAATTGGATAACTACATCCAAGGGATTTCTATAAATATTTAGATAGTTTGGTATCAAAACTGTATTAATGGTTGGGATCCTCATTGTATACATAATTCGTGTGAGGATTTACCGAACCAATTAGGTATTGGGCTGCACATAAAACAAAAGAGTTTCAATCTCTATTGGAATTCTACGCTATGTACTTTACTTATAAATAAAGTATATTCTATATAAAATAGATTGATCGATCCTACGGTCCAAACATAGGATCTATTTTGGATTAAGGAAGATTGACTTATTCTTCGTACATAAATATCGACCTAAAGGGGATCCGGGGAGTTTTTATTGATTGGGTCGAAACAAGAGGGAATCTATGTAGTGATTCGGAGAGTTACAAAGCAAAGTCTTAAAATATATATTTTAATCAATTAGTTTCAAGGATCCATTCATTTTTACTACTGTCGTTCATACTTGTTTCATATCTTCCAAAAATCTTAATGATGTATAACTATTGGAGATACATAATCGAATAAACCTCTTCCTAAAAAAAAATATTTTTTTTTTTTTGGGGGGGGGGAAATAACAACCCCCATCTCGCGAATTATCAAAATCTACTATAATGAAAAGTGAAACCTTGTATTTTGTGTTTAACTATTTCTTTTTTGTTGTTGTTTGAAAAACAACAACAAAAAAGAAATAGTACCGTTCTTAGAACCCAATAGACAGAATAATTCTTATTCTACATACCACAACAGCCGGTTCAGTTCTATCTCATATAGATGAGTTCAAAACATTAGTTAATGTGAATTATTCATCTTATAAATCATCCAATTCATCGAGTCATGTCGATTCAGATTATTCCAAGGCTTTATTACTTGTTTGTCGCACAAAAAAACTTTTTGAATGCCCGGTAGAAATAGATTTAGCTAAAGATAAAGCTTTTACCGCCGCCCAATATCCCTTTTTCTTCCAAATATTTCTACGAATACGCTTTTTTGAGATAGAAGTACGTTTCTTTGGAACCGCCATTTTAAAATAAAGAAGTTACTTTTATAGTTGGATGTGAAAGACATGTATTGTTCAAAATGGATCGTTCTTGCTATTCATTATCTATATTTATTCCATAGCGGATACTTCCTTCATAACATACAAAAATTACAAAAATATAGATACGTGCGCATCACATAGAGTCCACTAGGGATAAAAAAAAAAGAAATAGAAAAAAGAAAAACGATGTGATTTTCAAAGGAATTTTTTTTTGTTCCACATCTCTATTACATACAATGTCCGAAGAAAGAAGAATTCGTACTAATTTGTACCTTCATATCTTCATTCCGATCTATGTCTATGAGGTCCGATACCATAGAAATCGAACCGGTTGTTGTTGATAAGAATCAAAAAGGGTTCCAATTCATATCTCAATCTCAGTCTATTTATATCTCGTCGTCTTACATTGAATAAATCGAAAAGCTTAAGAATCCTTACCTAATTTAAGAAAATAATAATGTAAAATTTTTCTATTAATTGATCAAGCTCGAGGATAGAGTACTCATAATTTAAATGAAAATGAGATTGGTAGTTAATCTGTTAAACGATACATTACTTGATAAAGGTCATTTTAGTAATCTCTTATTTCAGTTCTATGCGAAGTGACGAGTATCATAGGATTTCCTATAAACATAAGTTTGTTTTATTGGAATAGAATCCAATCAATCAGTTCTACAATGAATTAATTAATGACTCCGAATAAACTAACTAAAATAACTAGTATTTTATTGGGTCGAGTTATTGGCGGATTCTATGATCCATATCCCAATAGAGTACTTTTACTTTTTTTGGTGTCATTCCTTTTCCTTACTATTTACTATATGGATATCAATCGCCGTAATAGTAGAATGATTGAAAATCTCATATTCTTTCTTTATCTTAATAAATATCTTAGTTAATCACTAAATGGTCAGTTTTAACCAGTGACTTGGTCATTTGAACAATTGTAACTTCTTTATTTAAATTTCTTTTTATTCAATACGATATTTGGGAAAGAATCTGAATAATTCAGAATTCAAAATCCTATTTGAGTTCTTTTCTATCTTGATTTTTATTTATTTATTTGACTTCCGAAAGAGAGAAGAGCTGGTGAATCGGAAACAATTAATAAGAATAAAAAAAGTTTTCTTTTCTTATGGAACATACATATCAATATGCATGGATCATACCTTTCGTTCCACTTCCAGTTACTATGTCAATAGGATGGGGACTTCTGCTTGTTCCGACTGCAACAAAAAATCTTCGTCGTATGTGGGCTTTTCCTAGTGTTTCATTGCTAAGTATAGTTATGGTTTTTTCGGCCGATCTGTCTATTCAGCAAATCAATGGCAGTTCTATCTATCAATTTCTATGTTCTTGGACCATCAATAATGATTTTTCTTTAGAGTTCGGCCACTTGATCGACCCACTTACTTCTATTATGTCAATACTAATCACTACTGTTGGAATCATGGTTCTTATTTATAGCGACAATTATATGTCTCATGATCAAGGATATTTGAGATTTTTTGCTTATATGAGTTTTTCCAATACTTCTATGTTGGGATTAGTTACTAGTTCCAATTTGATACAAATTCATATTTTTTGGGAACTGGTGGGAATGTGTTCGTATCTATTAATAGGTTTTTGGTTCACACGACCAATTGCAGCCAATGCTTGTCAAAAAGCGTTTGTAACTAATCGTGTAGGGGATTTTGGTTTATTATTAGGAATCTTAGGTTTTTATTGGATAACAGGTAGTTTGGAATTTCGGGATTTGTTCGAAATCTTCAATAACTTGATCCATAATAATGGGGTCAATTCTTTATTTGCTACTCTGTGTGCCTCCCTATTATTCCTTGGTGCAGTTGCTAAATCCGCACAATTTCCCCTTCATGTATGGTTACCTGATGCCATGGAGGGGCCCACTCCTATTTCGGCTCTTATACATGCTGCTACTATGGTAGCAGCGGGAATTTTTCTTGTCGCTCGGCTTCTTCCCCTTTTCACAGTCATACCTTACATAATGAATCTCATTTCTTTGCTAGGTATAATAACGGTACTATTAGGAGCTACTTTAGCTCTTGCTCAAAAAGACATTAAGAGAAGTTTAGCCTATTCTACAATGTCTCAATTGGGTTATATTATGTTAGCTCCAGGGATAGGTTCTTATCGAGCTGCTTTATTCCATTTAATCACTCATGCCTATTCGAAAGCATTATTGTTTTTAGGATCCGGATCGATTATTCATTCAATGGAACCCATTGTTGGATATTCTCCAGATAAAAGTCAGAACATGGTTCTTATGGGTGGTTTAACCAAATATGTACCAATTACAAAAACTACTTTTTTATTAGGTACACTTTCTCTTTGTGGTATTCCACCTCTTGCTTGTTTTTGGTCCAAAGATGAAATTCTTAATGATAGTTGGTTGTATTCACAGATTTTCGCGATAATAGCCTGTTCCACAGCAGGATTAACTGCATTTTATATGTTTCGGATGTATTTACTTACTTTTGAGGGGCATTTACACGTTCGGTTTCAAAATTACAGTGGCACTAAAAATAGCTCGTTCTCTTCAATATCTATATGGGGAAAAGAAGGACCGAAACCAGTTAACAAAAATGTACTTTTCTCAGTAATGAATAATAATAAAAAGGTTTCCCTTTTTTCGAAGAAGATATATCAAATTGATGGGAATACACGAAATCTGATGCGATCCTTTAGTACTCATTTTGACAATAAAGACACTTCCATGTATCCCTGTGAATCGGACAATACTATGCTATTTCCTCTACTTGTATTGGTCCTATTTACTTTGTTTGTTGGGTCCATAGGAATTCCTTTTGATCAAGTAGGAATGGATTTGGATATATTATCGAAATGGTTAACCCCATCGATAAACCTTTTACATCAAAATTCGAACTATTCTGTGGATTGGTATGAATTTGTGACAAATGCAATTTATTCAGTCAGTATAGCCTATTTCGGAATATTCATAGCGTCTCTTTTATATGGATCTG